GAAAGGAAACAACTTATTTCATTCGTAATAGATCGATTTCCTGTGTTTTTTTTTTTTTTTTTTTTTTTTTTTTTTTTTAGATTAATGTAGTAATTTGTATTACTTTGAAATAGGTTTTATGAATTTGAGTAATTTAAATTAGTGGGTATAATTGTATAGCACAATATTTAAGTAGATAATTTAAAATGCCAATATAGACATCTCCGAGAGTTAAAAATACAACTTAATATAAATAGATAGATGAATACGATTAATTTATTTTATTGTAAGAATCTATAAAAATGTTTAAAATGTTAGATTATATTATATACTAATAAATGTATAAAATTGTTATGCATCTCTGAATCTTAAGGGTTTTTTTTATATGAATATAGGAATATATTAATTAACTAAATATTTATATATATATATATATCTATTAATCTTAACTTGGTATATCGTTCATAAATCTTTAATTAAATATAATTAAATTTTTATTTAACAAATTAATATTTATATAAAAAAATAATGAATTTTGAAATAAATTTAATATTTTATAAATTTATTAAAAAAAAAAAAAAAAAAAAAAATTAGAGTAAAATTGTTATATTAATTAAATTTTTACTTATTGATTTGATTTTTTTTTATTATTTTATTTAATTTTTATTTCAGTTATTACCTTATTATTTTTTATTATTTATATTTATTTAATTTATAAAGTTAATTTATAATTATATGTAAATAATTGATATTAAATAAAAGAAAAAAACTTTGCTCAATTTAAGATGTTTTCTTTTAAATTTTTTAATGAAAAACGGCGTATTGCTTGGGGGAATTGCTGTCTGGGGGGTGATACTAATTGATTTTATTTGTGTGTTTTGATATTTTATTGGGTGTTTAGTTAATATCAGTTATTTGTAAGTAGTTTCTGCCTTGTGGTTTATCGTGGATTTTTATTTTTTTTTTTATATTAAAGTTTTATTTTGGCTTAAAGTTTTATTATTGGTTTATTTTATATGTAAGTTTTTGCGTGTATATTCATTTATTTAAATAGTAGGTGTAGTTTAGCTATATTCTCAGTAAGAAGAATTATAAATCAAGGAGTCTTGGATATAGTAATTTCATTTAGTATTGGCTAAATTTGTGCCAGCAGCCGCGGTTACACAAATAATGCAAATGAAACTGGTTCAGTATGAGTTTAAATGTTTTTTTAGGAATAGTGTTAGATTTGTTAGGTGAAATTTTAAATCTGAGAATTTTTAGTTTAAGTGATTTTGAGGCTTGTAAATTTTGATTATAAACTAGGATTAGATACCCTATTATTTAAAATGTAATTAAGAATGCTAGAGTAGTAGTAGTTATGTTCTTGAAACTTAAAAAATTTGGCGGTACTTTAGTCTGTTCAGAGGAATCTGTCCTATAATTGATAATCCACGATGAACCTTACTTGATCTTGTCTTTCAGTTTATATACCGTCGTTATCAGAATATTTTATTAGAATAATAATTTTCTATATTTTGTATTGGAACTTATATCAGATCAAGGTGTAGCTTATGGTCAAGTAGAGATGGATTACAATGTTTTTATTTATACGAATCTAATTTTGAAATATATTAGTGAAGGTGGATTTGATAGTAAAATTTTGGAGATTGTAGATTTGATTCTGGCTCTAGAGTATGCACACATCGCCCGTCGCTCTTGCTATTAAGGCAAGATAAGTCGTAACATAGTAGATGTACCGGAAGGTGTATCTAGAAAGACAATTTAAAGCTTATTTAGTAAAGCATTTCATTTACATTGAAAATATTTTTGTGCAAATCAATATAGATTGAACAATATTTATTTATTTGTTGTTTTTATGTTTAAACTGAAATATTAAAAGTAATTTTACGGAATAATGTTTTAGTAGTTTTTGATGAAAAAATAATATTAATAATAGTTGATTGGTATTGTGAAAGATGGTTGAAATAGTTGAAAAATTTTTGTATTAGAAGAAGATTTAGTTTGTTGTACCTTGGGTATCAGGGTTTATTAAATAGTTAATAATTATGCTTATTGATCCCGATGTAATAAGAGTTACTGATTTATGTGAGTTAATGTATCATAATTATTTTTAATAAATTGGTAGAAGTGAAATGTTATTCGTTTATTAGGGTATCTGGTTTTTTTAGAAATAAATTTAATTTACAAATTTTTGATGCTTTTGGTTAATTTTTTAACTGGGAGTTTATTAATTTGAATATCTTAAGGGATAAGCTTTTAGATAGATTGTTAAAAATTAATAGGGGTTGTATAGAGCGTATGCTTAGAATTAGCAATCGTTTTGAAGTTTGTTATAAATTATTTTATGAATTATATTATTTATTATGTTTTAATTTATTTATAGAAATTTTCTTATAAATAGTTTATAAGAAGAAATAATGGTAGAATTAGTATATTTTATGTTTAAATAATTTTTTATGATAAGTTTATATAAAGAATTCGGCAAATTTTTTTACCCGCCTGTTTAACAAAAACATGTCTTTTTGAGTTATTTTTAAAGTCTGACCTGCCCACTGAAGTATTTAAAGGGCCGCAGTATTCTAACTGTGCAAAGGTAGCATAATCATTAGTCTTTTAATTGGAGGCTGGTATGAACGGTTGGACGAGGTATAAGCTGTTTCATATAAATTTATAATAGAATTTTATATTTTAGTTAAAAAGCTAAAATGATATTAAAAGACGAGAAGACCCTATAAATCTTTATACTTTACTTTATTTAAGTTTTGTGGATTTATTTTACTTTTATAGTGAGGGGTATTTTATTGGGGTGATATTAAAATTTAATTAACTTTTAATTGTTATGAAATCATTGATTTATGGTTTATTGATCCGTTATTGGCGATTATGAGATTAAGTTACTTTAGGGATAACAGCGTAATTTTTTTGGAGAGTTCTTATCGATAAAAAAGTTTGCGACCTCGATGTTGGATTAAGAGATATTTTTAGGTGTAGCCGCTTAAATATAAAGTCTGTTCGACTTTTAAATTCTTACATGATCTGAGTTCAGACCGGCGTAAGCCAGGTTGGTTTCTATCTTTAATAAATTATAATACTTTAGTACGAAAGGACCAAGTATTTGAATGATAATATTTTTGTATTGGAATATAATTAATTTATGATGCTATTTTGGCAGATTAGTGCAATAAATTTAGAATTTATTTATGTAGATGTAAGTTACAAATAGTACTTGTTTTTTATGGAATTTATTTTATCTGTTGTTGGGGGATTAATTTTGGTAGTTTGTGTGTTGGTGGGTGTTGCGTTTTTAACATTACTGGAGCGCAAGGTATTAGGTTACATTCAGCTTCGTAAGGGCCCTAATAGGGTAGGTTTTATGGGGATCCCTCAACCCCTATGTGACGCAATTAAGTTATTTACTAAGGAGCAAACTTATCCTTTGTTATCGAATTATATTTCTTATTATTTTTCTCCTGTTTTTTCTTTGTTTCTTTCTTTGGTAGTATGGTTGTGTATTCCATTATTTGTTAAGTTGTATTCTTTTAATTTGGGGTTGCTTTTTTTTTTATGCTGTACTAGTTTAGGGGTTTATACAGTTATGGTGGCTGGGTGATCTTCAAATTCTAATTATGCTTTATTGGGGGGTTTACGGGCGGTAGCTCAGACAATTTCTTATGAAGTTAGAATGGCCTTGGTGTTGCTATCTTTTGTTTTTTTAATTGGGGGATATAATATTTTGGATTTTTTTTATTACCAGAAGAGAGTGTGATTTGGGGTTATTTTATTTCCTGTTAGTTTAGTATGGTTTTGTATTTGTTTAGCGGAGACCAATCGGACTCCTTTTGATTTTGCGGAGGGGGAGTCTGAGTTGGTCTCTGGATTTAATATTGAATATAGAAGTGGTGGGTTTGCCTTGATTTTTATAGCGGAGTATGCGAGAATTTTATTTATGAGAATGTTGTTTTGTGCTATTTTTTTAGGGTGTGATTTATTTAATATTGGGTTTTATTTGAAGTTAAGTTTTGTTTCATTTATATTCATTTGGGCTCGTGGGACTCTGCCCCGGTTTCGTTATGATAAATTGATATATCTTGCTTGAAGGAGCTTTTTACCTTTTTCGTTGAATTATTTGTTGTTTATTATTGGGTTTAAATTATTATTGATTTGTTATATATAAGTAATTTAATTTAGTAAGGTTAATAGGAGGGTTGAGTCCTATCTTATGCTTTCAAAACATACGCTTATTCAAGCTCATTAACCAGTTAATTAAACTATCTCACCATTTGGCGATTAGGGGGTTAATGAGGTAGTATATAAAATAAGTAATTGTGAGTAGTTGTCCTACTTGAACGTATGGTTCTTCTACGGGTCGAGCTCCGACTCATGTTAATAAGATTACTGTTGCCACTATAGTTCAAAATAAGATTTTGTTAATTGGGTAAAATTCAATTCCTCGGAATTTTCTTAGGTGGTAAAATGGGAGGGTAGCTAGGATTGCGATTGATAATACGAGGGCGATTACTCCTCCGAGTTTATTAGGAATTGAGCGGAGAATTGCATAGGCGAATAGGAAGTATCATTCAGGTTGGATATGAACAGGTGTGACTAAGGGGTTGGCTGGAATGAAGTTATCTGGATCTCCTAGTAAGTAGGGGTTAGTTAGTGTTAATAGGAGGAGGGCTATTATTATAATAATGAATCCTACGATGTCCCTGAATGAGAAGTATGGGTGGAATGGGATTTTGTCTATGTTAGAGTTTGATCCGATTGGGTTATTTGATCCTGTTTGGTGTAGAAATAAAAGGTGAATTAGTGTTATTGCTAGGACAATAAAAGGTAGAATGAAATGAAAGGTAAAGAATCGGGTGAGGGTTGCGTTATCGATTGCGAATCCTCCCCATACTCATTGTACTAAATCAATTCCTAGGTAGGGGATGGCAGAGAGTAGGTTGGTAATTACTGTGGCTCCTCAGAAAGATATTTGTCCTCATGGGAGGACATAGCCTATAAATGCTGTGGCTATTACTAGGAATAGAATTAGAACTCCTACTAATCATGTAGGGGTGAATAGGTAGGAGCTGTAGTAAATACCACGTCCGATATGGGCGTAGATGCAAATAAAGAAAAAAGAGGCTCCATTGGCATGTGTAGTTCGTAGTAGCCAACCATAATTGACATCTCGGCAGATGTGATTTACGCTGTTAAAGGCTAGGTTGATATCTGCAGTGTAGTGTATAGCTAAAAATAGTCCCGTTAGGATTTGGATGATCAAACAGAGTCCTAGAAGGGAACCGAAATTTCATCAGGCGGAAATGTTGATTGGTGCTGGTAGGTCTACTAGGGCGTTATTTGCGATTTTAAACAATGGGTGTTGGGTCCGAAGGGGTTTGTTCATTAGTTTGTTATTCGTAGGGGTCCGTAGAATAGGTCAGTAATTTTTACAACTGCGATTAGGGTTACTAATAGGTAGTTTATTAAAAGAATTGTAACGATGTTTGTCGGGAAATTGTAAAGTTTGTATAGACTGAGTGAGTTTTCTGGAAGAAGTAATAGAGTGTTGGTGGGCAGGGTTTCTAGGTTGGGGGTAAATTGAGCTGTTAATGATTTATCAATAATTATTGAGGTTAGTATAAGGGTTGTGAGTAGGATTAAACAGGTTACGGTTAGTTTTATTGATAGTGAAAATATTTCATTTGACGCTAGTGCGGTTACGTAGATGAATAGAACTAGTATTCCTCCTAGAAAGATTAAGAATAGGATGTAGGAGAATCAGAATCTTTTTGTTATTAGTCCTGTTAATAAGCAGACTTGGAGGGTTTGGATTAGTAGTATTAATCCTATTGCTAGTGGGTGATTTATTCGGATAAAGATTAGTCTTGAGATAAAAGTTGTTGTGTATAATAGGAGTTGTATAATATCAGGAGGTAGTTTAATTAAAATATTAATTTTGGGGATTAACGATGAAGTAATTTCTTTTCTCTTGAAGTTTTAAAAGATTAGTTCTTATTTTTGATTTACAAGACCAATGTTTTTGTTAAACTATTAAAACTAATGTTAATGGGGATGTATGGTGGATTGCCTTGCTTTTTGTTTTTAGTAGGCGTTTTTGTATTTGTGTTTAATCGTAAGCATTTATTATCTATGCTTTTGAGTTTAGAGTATATGGTATTGAGTTTGTTTTTTTTGTTGTTTATCTTTTTGAGTTTAATAGATTATAGAATGTTTTTTAGTATAGTGTTTTTGACTTTTAGAGTTTGTGAGGGGGCTTTAGGGCTTTCTATTTTGGTATCTATGATTCGTACTCATGGGAATGACTATTTTCAATCTTTTAATGTTTTGCAATGTTAAAATTAGTTCTTATAATTTGTTTTATTAGTCCTCTTTGTTTCTTAGAAAGTTCGTTTTGGATGGTTCAAGTTTTATTTTTTGTTGTTTCTTTTTTTTTTATTATGTGTAATTTTTGTGTAAATTATTTTGTTAATATCTCTTATTTTATAGGGTTTGACATTATTTCTTATGGTTTAATTTTACTGAGCCTTTGGGTTTGTGTTTTGATAATTACTGCTAGTGAGGCAGTCAATAGGTATCATAACTATTATGGTTTGTTTTTATTTAATGTTTTAATTTTGTTAGTTTTTTTAGTATTAACTTTTAGTAGAATGAGTCTTTTTATGTTTTATTTATTTTTCGAGAGAAGTTTGATTCCTACATTATTTTTAATTTTAGGTTGAGGGTATCAGCCTGAACGTTTGCAAGCGGGAGTTTATTTATTGTTTTATACGTTATTGGTATCTTTGCCAATGTTAGTTGGGGTTTTTTATTTATACAATAACTTAACTAGTATAAATTTTTATTTATTGGGTAATTATGTGTTTGATTATGTGTTGCTTTACTTGTCATTAATTTTGGCTTTTTTGGTTAGGTTGCCTATATTTTTAGTTCATTTATGGTTGCCTAGGGCTCATGTTGAGGCCCCTGTTTCAGGCTCTATAATTTTGGCTGGTATTATGTTGAAGTTAGGAGGTTACGGACTGTTGCGGGTTTTTTCTTTTTTGCAATTGAGAGGTGTTAAATATAATTATATCTGAGTAAGCATTAGTCTTGTTGGGGGGGTTTTAGTTAGTTTAGTCTGTTTGCGTCAGACTGATTTGAGGGCTTTAATTGCGTATTCGTCGGTGGCCCATATAGGTATTGTTTTAGGGGGGTTAATGACTCTTAGCTATTGGGGGATTTGCGGTTCTTATGCTTTGATGATTGCTCATGGGCTATGTTCATCGGGTTTGTTTTGTCTGGCTAATATTACTTATGAGCGATTAGGCAGTCGGAGTTTATTGATTAATAGGGGGTTATTGAATTTTATGCCCTCTATGACTTTATGATGATTTTTATTAAGAGCTTGTAATATGGCCGCTCCTCCGTCGTTGAATTTGTTAGGCGAAATTTCTTTATTTAATAGAATTGTTAGATGGTCTTGAGTTACAATAGTTGCGTTATCTTTATTATCTTTTTTTAGCGCTGCGTATACTTTGTATTTATATTCTTATAGTCAACACGGTAGGACGTGTTCTGGGGCTTACCCTTTTAGAGGCGGTAAGGTACGAGAATACTTCTTGCTGTTCCTTCATTGGTTTCCTTTGAATTTATTGATTTTAAGGAGAGATCTTTGTTTGTTTTGGCTTTAAGTTGGTTCAAATAGTTTATTAAAAATGTTGATTTGTGGAGTCAATGAAATGCTTGGTCATTTTGGATCATGAAGCATATATCAGTGTGTTCAATTAGTTTTTTATTATTAATTATTTTTAGCGTTGGTTGTTTTCTTTGTAGCTTATTATGCTTGATTGATGAATATTCAGTGTTTTTAGAGTGGGAGGTTGTTAGATTGAATTCAGTTAGAGTTGTTATAACTGTTTTATTTGATTGAATAAGACTATTGTTTATGTCTTTTGTTCTTTTGATTTCGTCTTTAGTAATTTATTATAGAAAGGAGTATATGGCGGGGGATTTAAATATTAATCGATTTATTATGTTGGTGTTGATATTTGTTTTGTCTATAATGTTATTGATTATTAGTCCTAATTTAATTAGAATTTTATTGGGCTGGGACGGCTTGGGGTTGGTATCTTACTGTTTAGTAATTTATTTTCAGAATGTAAAGTCTTATAATGCTGGGATATTAACCGCTTTGTCTAATCGTGTTGGGGATGTGGCTTTTTTGTTAGCTATTGCTTGGATATTAAATTATGGTGGTTGGAATTATATTTTTTACTTAGAGAATATAAAATATAGTTTGGAAATGAGTATTATTGGTGGGCTGATTGTCCTTGCGGGTATAACTAAAAGAGCTCAAATTCCCTTTTCTTCTTGGTTGCCTGCAGCTATGGCTGCCCCTACCCCCGTTTCTGCTTTGGTACATTCTTCAACATTAGTTACTGCGGGGGTTTATTTGTTGATTCGATTTAATGTGTTATTAGGGGGGAGTTGATTAGGGGATTTATTGTTGTTGTTATCTGGGTTGACTATGTTTATAGCGGGGTTAGGGGCTAACTTTGAATTTGACTTGAGGAAGATCATTGCTTTGTCAACGTTAAGACAGTTGGGTTTAATAATAAGAATTTTGGCAATAGGTCTTCCTAGGTTGGCTTTTTTTCATATGTTAACGCATGCTTTATTTAAGGCTTTACTTTTTATGTGTGCTGGAGCTATTATCCATAATATAAATAATTCACAGGATATCCGTTTAATGGGGGGACTTGGTGTTTATATACCTTTGACTTCTGGTTGTTTTAATGTTGCGAATTTAGCTTTGTGTGGTATGCCTTTTTTAGCCGGGTTTTATTCCAAGGACTTGATTTTAGAGGTGGTGTCTTTGAGTTATATTAATATTTTTTCTTTCTTCTTGTATTTTTTTTCTACGGGGTTGACTGTTTGTTACTCTTTTCGGTTGGTTTATTACTCTATAACTGGGGAGTTAGGTTGTGGTTCCCTCAATGTGTTGAGTGATGAAGGCTGGATTATATTGCGGGGGATGATAGGGTTGTTAATTATAAGTATTATTGGGGGTAGAATGTTGAGTTGGTTGATTTTTTCAACTCCTTCTATGATTTGTTTACCTGTATATTTGAAGTTGTTGACTTTATTCGTTTGTGTTATTGGTGGGTTGGTTGGTTACTTGATATCTAATGTATCTTTGTTTTTTTTAAACCGGCCTTTGATTAAGTATTATTTAATAAGTTATTTTTTTGGCTCTATGTGGTTTATACCGTATATTTCTACTTATGGAATTGTTGGGTATCCCTTGATGTTAGGGGGCAGTATTATTAAATCTTTTGATCAGGGCTGATCGGAGTATTTGGGGGGTCAGAATTTGTACAGCGAGTTGGTTAAGTATTCTAGGGGTGTAGTCTTAATGCATATAAGTAGTTTAAGGGCTTGTCTATTGTTTTTTGTTCTATGGTCTACGTGTTTAGTATTTTTCTTCTTTTTCTTTTAAGTTTAAGTGGCTTAAGGTGAGAGCATGACATTGAAGATGTCGGGGTAATTATTTAATTCTTGAACATAGTGAATTTTTATTAGTAATTTATAAAAGTAATTACTTTATTTTTATAATGAAAATATAATGTTTTTGTTAAACTATATAAATGGAGAAGTACAAATGGAGTTTAACCATTAAGAGATAAAAGTTAGCGGCTTTTTCTTGTTCGTCATACTTCCTTAATTGGAGAGATGTTCTCAGTGGTATCATTAACAATGATAGGCCTCTTTTTGGCTTCAATTAATAGTTTAATTTATATAGCTGTTTGTTTTAAGAATAAGGGTGTTAAATACCTAAGATTAGGTCGAAACTAATTGCAATAAATCGCTTCATATTCTGGTATGAGGTAAACTGGTTTTCCAGTACTTTTTGAATGCAAATCAAATGTTATACTTAACTACAACCCCAGCTTGATCAGTTTAGTATTCCCTGGTTTCATTCGTGGTATAGGCCGATAATTAAAATGAGAATGAAAAGGATAGATGTGAGGGCCCATATTAAGATATCTGAGAAGGGGAGGATTAAGATTATTGGTAGGATTAGAGCAATTTCGACATCAAAGATTAGGAAAATGATTGTAATTAGAAAGAATCGTAGGGAGAATGGGAGCCGTGAGGATGATTTCGGGTCGAATCCACACTCGAATGGGGAACATTTTTCTCGATCTGCTGTTGCTTTTTTGGACAGTGTGGAAGCTAGGGCTATTACGATTCCTGTGATAATAATAATAATAAAGGTTATTGTGGTGATTAAGAGGACTATCTATACTATTGGTCAATAGTCCTTATGATTGGAAGTCAAATATACTTGATATACTATATAGATAGGTTATTATCCTCCTCATCAATAGATTGAAATATAGAGGAATAATCATACAATGTCAACGAAATGTCAATATCATGCAGCTGCTTCGAATCCAAAGTGGTGTGTTTTTGAGAAGTGATTATTTAGGTGTCGAACTAGGCAAATTAATAAAAATGTTGTTCCGATTAGTACGTGAATTCCGTGGAATCCTGTGGCAACAAAAAATGTGGAGCCGTATACTGAGTCTGCGATGGTAAAGGGGGCTTCGATATATTCGTAGGCTTGTAGGATGGTAAAGTAGATTCCTAAGAGTACTGTAAAAAATAGACCTTGTGCTGCCTGTGAGTGGTTGCCTTCTATAAGTCTGTGGTGGGCTCATGTTACAGTTACTCCGGATGATAGAAGGATTGCTGTGTTTAATAGAGGGATTTGGAAGGGGTTGAATGGTTGGATTCCTGTGGGAGGTCAAGTGGCTCCTAATTCAATGGCTGGGGAGAGTCTTCTATGGAAGAAGGCTCAGAAAAAAGAAACGAAAAACAACACTTCTGATAAGATGAATAGGATTATGCCTCATCGTAAGCCTAGAGTGACGGGCAGGGTGTGTAATCCCTGGTAAGTTCCTTCTCGTGATACATCTCGTCATCATTGATATACTGTTAAGATGGTGATTGTATTGCCTAGTAAAAATAGGGAAACATCATATTGGTGAAATCACTTTACTAAACCTGTGACGGATGTTATGGCTCCAATGGCTCCTGTTAAGGGTCATGGGCTGTGGTCTACTAAATGGAAAGGGTGGTTTGAGTGTGTTGACATTAGGTTACTTCTCTAGAGTATAGTGTTCTTAGGACTGCAAATACGTATGATTGGATGATGGCTACTGCGGATTCGAGGACTAGGAGTGCAATTTGTCCAATTAACAATAAAGATACAATTGTGTTGGATAGGGAGGGGCCTGTGTTACCGAGGAGGGTTAGTAAGAGATGCCCTGCGATTATGTTGGCTGCTAATCGTACAGCTAGGGTTCCGGGTCGGATAATGTTACTAATTGTTTCGATACAAACTATAAATGGTATAAGAACTGCGGGGGTTCCCTGTGGTACGAGGTGTGCGAATATGTGTTGAGTGTGGTTAATTCATCCGTATAATATGAAACACAGCCATATAGGTAGGGCTATGGTGAGAGTTAGAGTTAGGTGGCTTGTTCTGGTGAAAATGTATGGAAATAGGCCTATGAAATTGTTAAATAATACTAGGGAAAATATAGAGACGAAGATAAAAGTTGAACCGGGGTGGCTGGTAGGCCCTAGGAGGGTTTTGAATTCTTTGTGTAAGGTTATGAGAATAGAGTTTCATCTAATATGCCATCGGGAGGGTATGAGTCAGTAGGCGGAGGGGATTAGCAGTAGGCCTAGAAATGTACTTATTCAATTTAAAGATAAGTTGAAGATGCTTGAGGAGGGATCGAACACAGAAAATAGGTTTGTTATCATTTTCAAGATAGAGAGGTTGACGGCTGCTTTTTTGAAAGCTGTGATTTAGGCGTTTGTGGGTTGGTTGAATAAAAATTTATTATTCTAAATATAATGAAGGTGATTGAGAAAATAAAGAATAGTCTTAGTCAGTTGATGGGGGCTATTTGTGGGATTAAAAAATATTAAGGGCTTAATAATTTTAGTTTGACATACTAATGTTATTTGTTTAACTAATTTTTTCATCAGAAGTAGGTGCTAATTTACTATTAGGTGGTTTAAGAGACCAGTACTTGCTTTCAGTCATCTGATGAAATTTTAGTTATTACTGTTAGTTACTCATTTAATGAAATGTGTTGTAGGGATTCTTTCGATTACGATAGGTATAAATCTATGGTTGGCTCCGCAGATTTCTGAACATTGCCCGTAAAATAGGCCGGGCCGTGTTATTAGAAAATTGGTTTGATTTAGTCGGCCGGGGGCGCCGTCTACCTTTACGCCCAATGCTGGTACTGTTCAAGAGTGAATAACGTCTGCGGCTCTTACTAAGATTCGAATTTGTGAGTTTAGGGGTAGGATTACTCGATTATCAACGTCTAGTAAACGAAATCCATCTGTTGGTAGTTCATTTGTTGGGATTATATATGAGTCAAATTCTACGTTCATGAAGTCTGAGTATTCGTAGCTTCAGTATCATTGGTGGCCAATAGCTTTTAAGGTTACGGAGGGTTCATTGATTTCATCCAATAAATAAAGTAGGCGAAGTGATGGGAGTGCAATGAATAGGAGAACGATTGCTGGTAGGATTGTTCAAATTATTTCGATGGTTTGTCCATGCAATAGGTTACGGTTTGTATATGTATTGAAAAATAATATAAGCATTAGATACCCTACTAATGTCGTGATTATTACTAGGATTATTAGTGCGTGGTCATGGAAGAAGGTTAGTTGTTCTATGAGTGGGGAGGCTCTATCTTGAAGACCAAGGGCGGCTCAGGTTGTCATTTATTTCTAATAAAAGTGATACTTTATATATGGAGCTTAAATCCATTGCACTAATCTGCCATATTAGATAATTAGTTAGAATGGGAAGTTCAGAATAGCTGTGTTCAGCTGGGGGTGTGTTTTGAAGTCATTCAATTGAAGAACTTAACTGTGTAGGGTAGACTGTTTGTCGTTGGGTTACTATTCTCTCTCAGATGATGAATAGGAAGAATAAAATTCCTAATAGTGAGATAGAGGATCCAATTGTGGAAATTACGTTTCATGTAGTGTAGGCGTCGGGGTAGTCTGAGTAACGGCGAGGTATGCCTGCCAGTCCCAGGAAATGTTGGGGGAAGAAGGTTATATTTACTCCTAAAAATATGATGATAAATTGGCTTTTCAATCATTTGGGGGTTAAAACTAGCCCTGTGAATAGAGGGTATCAGTGTACGAATCCAGCTATGATGGCGAAGACTGCTCCTATAGATAGTACATAGTGGAAGTGGGCTACTACGTAGTAAGTGTCATGTAGGATAATGTCAATAGAAGAGTTTGCGAGGATTACTCCTGTTAATCCTCCCACAGTAAACAGGAATACAAACCCTAGAGCTCATAGTATGGCTGGGGAATAGGTTATTTGTGTACCGTGTAGGGTGGCTAGTCAACTGAAAATTTTAATTCCTGTTGGGACGGCAATAATTATTGTAGCGGAAGTGAAGTATGCTCGGGTATCTACATCTATTCCTACTGTGAACATATGGTGGGCTCATACAATAAATCCCAGTAAGCCGATTGCTATTATGGCGTAAATTATCCCTAGAGATCCAAAGGTTTCCTTTTTACCGGATTCTTGGCTGATGATATGAGAGATTATACCAAATCCCGGTAAAATTAAAATATACACTTCGGGGTGTCCGAAGAATCAGAATAAGTGTTGGTATAGGATGGGGTCTCCCCCTCCCGCTGGGTCAAAGAAGGATGTATTTAGGTTTCGGTCCGTTAAAAGTATAGTGATAGCTCCAGCTAATACTGGTAGGGATAGTAAAAGAAGGAGGGCCGTTAGTACTACGGCTCATACAAAGAGGGGTATTCGGTCAAATGTAATTCCTGTTGAGCGTATATTAATTACTGTGGTGATAAAATTTACTGCTCCTAGAATTGATGAGATTCCTGCTAGGTGAAGGGAGAAAATGGCTAGGTCGACTGAGGCTCCACCATGGGCAATAATAGATGACAGCGGTGGGTAAACAGTTCAACCTGTGCCCGCCCCGTTTTCCACTATGCTGCTGAGTAACAATAGTGTAAGGGATGGGGGCAGTAATCAGAATCTTATATTATTTATTCGTGGGAAAGCTATGTCGGGGGCTCCTAGTATTAGGGGCACTAATCAGTTTCCGAATCCCCCAATTATGATGGGTATAACCATAAAGAAGATTATTACGAAGGCGTGAGCAGTAACGATTACATTATAGATTTGGTCGTCTCCGATTAAGGCTCCAGGGTGCCCCAGTTCTGCTCGAACAAGGATTCTAAGTGAAGTTCCTACTATTCCTGCTCAAGCCCCGAAAATAAAATATAGGGTTCCAATATCTTTGTGATTTGTTGAAAATAGCCATTGTCGCGATTAAATGGCTGAAAAATTAGGCGGTAGATTGTAAATCTATTTATAGGAGGTTGCTTCTTTTAATTAGAGTTGGTGACTGGGTTTGGTTAATTTCAGGTTGCTGTGGCCTTGTAGTCAACGATGATATTAGACTGCAATTCTAAAGGTGTAATAATTACTAAGGCTTAAAAGATCAATCTTATATTTATAGCTTTGAAGGTTATTAGTTTATTTAACTTAAAGCCTTGTTGGCAGCTATATGAAATAGTGGATGAGGGGTACTAAGGTTAGACCAAGGGAGGATATGAAGGATAAGCTTATTATTGATTTGAATGGGGTATTGTTAGTGATTATTTGGTGTGATCAGTTGGCTTCGTAGTAGTTAAGTATGAAAGCTCTAAAACATATTCGAAGGTAGAAAAATAGTGTAATTAGGGTTGCTACAGTTATGACGGTTATTAATGTATATTGTCCCTTTGAGACTAATAGTTGAATAACCAATCATTTTGGTAGGAATCCAATAAATGGTGGGAGTCCTCCGAGAGATAAAAGATTTAGGAATAACATAACTTTAAGGGTTTTAGATCTAAAGAACGTGTTGAATAGTTGGTTAATGTGGTACATTTTGAAGTTATCGAACACGAAGGTTAATGTGAAGGATAAGAAAGTGTAGAAAGAGAAATAAAGTAATCATATGGATTCAGTTGCTCGTATAGCCGCTAGCATTCATCCTAGGTGGTTAATGGAAGAAAAGGCCATTAGTTTTCGTAGGGAGGTTTGATTTAATCCTCCCAGTGATCCAACTACGGTGGATGTGATAATAACTAGGGTTATGAAGCTGTTTTGTATCGTGTAGGAAATTAACGTTAGGGGGGCAATTTTTTGTCATGTTATTAGAACCAGGGCAGTTATTCACGATAGGCCTTCTATTACGTTGGGAAACCAGAAGTGAAAGGGGGCTGCCCCTCTTTTTAAGAGAAGGGCGGATGTGATGATTAAGTCTCTGTAAAAGGGGGTATCTGAGGTAGTAGCTCAACTGTTTAAATATCTTAATACGATGGCGAATAATAGGACAGCCGAGGCTATAGCTTGAGTTAAAAAATATTTTAACGAGGCTTCTGTAGATATTAAGTTATTGTCATTTATTAGGGGGATAAATGACAATAAATTGATTTCTAGCCCTATTCAAGCTCTTAGCCAAGAGTTAGATGATACTGTAATCATGGTTCCTGCTATTAAGATGAAAAAAAACATTTGTTTGGCTGAATTAGTGAAAATTAAAAAGAAAAGGATTAATACCTTTATAAGTGGGGTATGGGCCCAGTAGCTTACTTAGCTTATCTTTTTGATTATTTTATATTTTAGTGTACGATGCACGAAAGTTTTTGATACTTTTAGGAATAGTTTAATTCTATTAGATGTAGTAATGAAGGTAATATATTATTACATAATCTGCCCTATCAAGACAGCCCTTTTGTCAGGCAATTCATT